TTTAGAAAGAAGGGGGATATAATAAAATTCTTGATTAGATCTTCTCATAGGAACGATTTATTGAATTTGATTGCTGGATCCACAAAAAAAAAAGAGAATGGTCTTATTCAAAACGCCTCGTTATTTTTAACCAATTATGTGCTTCGATATAATTCCCTGGAGTAAGCGCTATAGCTTGTTTCCAATACTCAGCAGCTTGATCGAACCAAGCCTCCGCAATTTCCGAATCGCCTTGTATAATGGCCTGTTCTCCCCGGTCGGAATAGGTTAGTAAATTCCCTCCCTTAGAACCGTACTTGAGAGTTTCCTACCTCATACGGCTCAGCAATCGATTCTTTTTGCGTCCCATCTTCTCTTAATCTATCCTATGCTAACTATTCTATTTTTTCTTGGGTTAACCAGAAGATGTTTATTGCATAAGTTTCCAAATCTAATTTGGATCAATGATTAGTTTTCTCTTTTCTCCCACCTTCAGAAGAATGAAGCATAGATATCCCCCGATATCGTTATAATTTTCTGAAAGGTAACTATCTCGGTTTCGTATTTCATATATGGTATATGAGATTTCTATTTATATAGAATCTTTGAAAAAGACTTTCCTCCGTTAAGAAAAAAGAACTTACTATCTTTGGGATCTGATGCTACACCGCTGCTCAATACTTTAGTAGATCGACTCTATTACATAAGTTGATTTCTCACTTTTCATATCATGACATAAGTAAGCAGTTCTGAACTGTATTTACCAAATAATAGCTTACTAATGGATCTTTACGGTGCTTTCTCTATCAATTCGACTCTTTATCCATAGAGTATAGTATATAGGCCATACCTATTTCTTCCGATTTTTTTGGTTCTCGCGAAGTCTTTTTCCTTGCTACAGCTGATAAAAATCGTTACTTTGGACGATTCATATGTAGAAAGCCTATCTTTTTTCTAGTATTTACTAGACGATTAAATCTTTTTTTCTTTCTATAGTGAAGATAGTCGCACGTAATGACAGATCACGGCCATATTATTAAAAGCTTGTGGTAAAAATGGATTTCGTTCTAGTGCCCGGAAATAATATTCCAAAGCTTTTGTATGCTCTCCGTTGCTTGTGTGTATAAGACCTATGTTATAGAGTATATAACTTCGATCATAGGGATCAATTTCTGGTCGCGTAGCTTCATAATAATTCTGTAAAGCTTCTGCATAATTTCCTTCGGATTGAGCCGACATCCGTTACGGTCGTTCATTCTAGTAAAAGAATCTCCGTTCCAGAACCGTACGTGAGATTTTCATCTCATACGGCTCCTCCCTTCTGTGCATAGTACTAAGAGGAATAATTCATGTAATCAAGATTTCACTATTCTCATTATGAACTGACAGGAGCTGGTATTTTTACAAGAAATTTCTAGCCAGCCTTCCCACAAGAGGTTTTTTATTAACACCAATCATATTAGTGCTAGATAAAAATGGTAACTCCAAAGATTCCTTTGTACTCAACGCTTACGATTTCCAGGAATTAGTCACTTCAACGGCCTTTGATGGTTATACGGGTACCAAAAGTACGAATGAGATGGATCTTTGTTTTCCTAACCATTCTTTTTAGTCCCGATACCAATAAGGAAAAGGGTTATTTATAACAAAGTTTTTGTGTTGTTGATTCCTAGGTGTAGTGCTTTTTCCCCGATGCCACCTATTGGTACTAAATGAAGTAATATTGACCTCCAATACAGAACCTATAGATGTAACCTTTCGCTCAATACTAAAATCGATAATTGAAGCATCTAAGGCTGCATCAATCGAGGATACACGACAGAAGGAATTGATCTATCTCTAAACTTCACCTTCACCAAGCGTAGGTTTCTTTTACTAATCTTTTTTTCTATTCCTAACTACGTTCTTTTTCTCGTAAAACTGAGGGGTAAAAAAAACAAGAAAAAATCAAATCGCACCATCTCTGTAATAGGTAAATGCCTTTTTTTCTCCGGAAGTTGTCGGAATTATTCGTAATAAGATATTGGCTACAATCGAAGAGGTCTTATCAATAAAATTTCCATTTATTCGAGATCTAGGCATAATTAGCAATTCATTCTATAATTCTTCTCATCCCCCTTCGGGGAAAACGATCCCACAAAAAAAGGAATTGTACAGTACAAAATAACATAAAAACAGACTAATTGGAAAAAAGGCGGTGTCCCCCTTTTGGACAAAGATGAAATGAAATATTTGAATCAGATTAGATTTCATTCCAGTTTCGTAGTATACCAATGACTATTACTATTTCATCTAAGTTGAATAACCAAGTTTCCTATGGATTTTGATAACTCGAGAAGTTTTGATTTGGTTATGATCCAAAAAAGAATGGAATTATCATTCCATGATAAAATCAAATTCAAATAAACATCCTTTTTGTTTGCATAACGTGTATGTGACACACCATACAATTGAAATAGAAAGATTCATCGGATGATTCATGAATTCCATGGGTTAGCTGATGAAAGAAGTTGTTGTTGATAAATATGAGATTGGAAAAGAAATTTCTTATTATAGAACCATCGGGCGGTTATACATGTACTACAATTAAGATGAAGGACTCGCTATTCATTCGGGTTTTAGTCAAAAATAACATTCTGTAGGAGAGATGGCCGAGTGGTTCAAGGCGTAGCATTGGAACTGCTATGTAGACTTTTGTTTACCGAGGGTTCGAATCCCTCTCTCTCCGTTTCTTTTCATTCATCAACGTTACCGACTACAATGTATCAAATCAAATAAAAATTGATATCATTATTCTAACGGTAAGACTCTTATTTACATTTACTTATTTAATAGAGATTCTCTAGCCCTAATCCATCCCTGTGATAGGTAAAATACAAATAGAAATATCGTATTGATATTGAAAATAAGAAAAAAAGAAAAAGAATCCTATTGCCGATCCTTTTTTGATACGTGAATGAGACAGGGCACAGGGTACTCTATTTACTTCAGCGAAAGGAGTCAAAATTGGTATGAACCTTGCTTTTTTATTTTCGTTAGAATCAAGTCTGACGGGAATAATATTCTACGACCAACAACTCATTTATTTTCAGACCGATCCATTTACTATCTATTATTTGATTTACAAATCCTTTATATTGTAAGGAGTCAATAGTCAAATGGTTTGGCAATTCCCCGTGGGGGGATGAAACAAGATAATTTTGAATCAGAGCTTTCGATCTTTCTTTATCCTTCGTAGTAATAATATCTCGGGGTTTGCAACGATAACTTGGTATATCCACTATACGACCATTAACTAAAATGTGTCTATGGTTAACTAATTGTCTGGCTCCAGGAATGGTCGAAGCCATACCTAATCGAAAAAGGATGTTATCCAAACGCATCTCGAGTAGTTGTAGTAAAACCTGGCCTGTTGACCCTTTGGCTTTTCCAGCAATATGCACATATTTAAGTAATTGTCGCTCTGTCAGACCATAATGAAAACGCAATTTCTGTTTCTCTTCTAAACGAATACGATATTGTGATCTTTTTCCAGAGCGCAATTGGGTTTGAAGATCACTTCTGGATCTGGGTCTTTTACTAGTTAGTCCCGGTAAAGCCCCCAGCCGGCGTATTTTTTTGAAACGAGGTCCTCGGTAACGAGACATATAAAGGCTCCTTTTTGATTCACTTTTCTTTGACAAAAAGATATAAATTCAGACTGAACTAAAGGATTAGCAAAGCAAAACTAAATTTACTAAAGTCCTACAAAACAGAATCAAAGAAATCTTATCAATATTCGGATTTTTTGTATATATAGGAAATTCAAGCGAAGGTTACGTTTTCCAATTTCTTCTGTAGAGATATAATTGTTCTAGTCAACTTTTTTATTCATAGCTATAGCTGCAAGTTACCATGACATAATAGATTGGTGACCCGACATTTAGAGAAAGCGAGAGTAGAGATTTTCAATCATGGAAATAAAAAAATCGATAAAGAAAAAGAGCCGGCTATCGGAATCGAACCGATGACCATCGCATTACAAATGCGATGCTCTAACCTCTGAGCTAAGCGGGCGGATATAAGAGCAATAGTGTATAGGAATACAGGAAACTATCGGATCTTAGTTATTACCTAGTGATTCTTCTTATTATTTCATTTATTGATTATTTCAATTTCTTCTATTTCTTAGTTATTAGTTATATTTAGTTATTAGTTATATATCTTCTATTCTATTTCTAAAATAGAAAAGAAAACTATTTAGATCTAGATAAATTAGATATCTAAATAGAAATTCAATTCCATATTCATATAATATATATATATATTATATATAATATTCCATATTCATATAATATATATATATATGAAATATATGAAAAGAAAATATCAATATATCAATCAAATTAGAATTAGAAATGAAAAAAAAAGAATGAATATCGACCGTTACACTATACCAAAACTTACTGTAAAAATGAAGGAGGAGTAAAGGCATATATATATATGTGGGATATATCTATCCGTATTGAATTGCGGATACATCAATGATAGAATCATTTCGTATTGAAACAAATAGGGTTCATCCAATAGAGATGAAATGATAGAATAGAGGGTGGGCAAAAAAATAAAATAGCAGCATACACTTTTTCGATATAGAAATCATTACCTAATGAATTCAATAGTGCCAAGATAAATGAAAGAGGTGGATGGAATTACAACTGGATTCTTGTCTCAAAGGAAAGGGGGATATGGCGAAATTGGTAGACGCTACGGACTTGATTGGATTGAGCCTTGGTATGGAAACCTGCTAAGTGGTAACTTCCAAATTCAGAGAAACCCTGGAACTAAAAATGGGCAATCCTGAGCCAAATCTTTTTTTTTGAGAGAAAAAATGATGGAAAATGAGAATAAAAAGGGATAGGTGCAGAGACTCAATGGAAGCTGTTCTAACGAATGAAATTGACTACGTTACGTTAGTAGCTAAAAACCTTCTATCGAAATGACAGAAAGGATAACCTTATATGCGCCTAATACGTACGTATACATACTGACATAGCAAACGATTAATCACAACCCAAATCTGATATTGAATTCTATTCTGTATCTCTATATATGAAAAATATGAAAATCTAAATCTTATAATATTCTATTTATATAGAATATATATTCTATTATCTTAAGAATAAGAATTAGATTAAGAATCTATATATTTCTTCATTCTATTATTCTAATTATTCTAGAATCTAATAATAGAATACTATTTCTATATGATTTTCTATATTATTTCTTTCTTATTTATATTACTATTCCTATTTCTATTACTCTTAATATGAGTAATAGTATGAGATAAGGACCTATAGAAACCCTCTATTAATTAGAATCATAGAGATCAAAAAATCTATGAAAAATTGAAGAGTTATTGTGAATCAATTCCAATTGAAGTTGAAAAAAGAATCGAATTCGAATATTCAGTGATAAAATGATTCATTCCAGAGTTTGATAGATCTTTTGAAGATTAATCGGACGAGAATAAAGAGAGAGTCCCATTTTACATGTCAATACCGACAACAATGAAATTTATAGTAATAGGAAAATCCGTCGAATTTTTAAATCGTGAGGGTTCAAGTCCCTCTATCCCCAATAAAAAGCCCATTTTACTTCCTCGCTCTTTATTTATCCTCATCCTCTTTGTTTTTTTTTTTTCATCAGTGGCTCAGTTTAAACAAAATGAAATATCTTTCTCATTTCATTCACTCTGTTCTTTCACAAATGGATCCGAATAGAAATACTCGTATCTTCTTCCAATCCAATCTCATTTGTTTTGTATAGTACGATATGAACATATATGTTCAAGGAATCTCCGTTATTGAATCATTCATAGTCCATAGATTTTTCCTTACATTTCCAAAAAAAGTCTTCTTTTGGAAGATCTAAGAAATTCAGGGGCTAGGTCCAATTTGTTAAGATTTTATTTTTTAGTTTTTTTTCATTGACATAGATATAAGTACTCTGCTAGGATGATGCACGGGAAATGGTCGGGATAGCTCAGTTGGTAGAGCAGAGGACTGAAAATCCTCGTGTCACCAGTTCAAATCTGGTTCCTGACACGTGAATAATGTATCGGATAGATATTCATACCTCATACAAATGAAATTAATTCATTGAGACGGATCGGGATAGATATTCTTTACTTTCTTTTTCATTTGTATTTTTTTCCTCTCTGTTCATACTTTTCTTATTCCAAAAGTATGTGAAATTTTCGTATATATCTCAAATCTAATAGCTAAAAAAAATGAGCTAAAAGGATTCAATCAAAGAGTGGAAGGATAGGAATAGAAAGGATGTATTTCAGACACAGTACAAAGAAACTCCGATTCTTATCATTTTGCATTTCTTCATTTCGTCTCTTCTGTCTTTTCTTTCAAATTTCATATTTTTTTTGTCACTCTTGCTCAAGTTACTTTCTGGGGTCCCCACTAAGTGATGCGCGCGGTACAAAGTTCATGGTGCAGAATTCTTTTGAGTCATCCTATTTTTTCTGCTCATACGAAATGTATATTATATGATATCTTCCCAATTGGGGAATAGCAATGAGAGCCTCTTTTTCTTTTTTTATTTTAGCCCCTCCCTCCACAATACGAATGAAAGTCCAGTTACTCTGTTTCATCTAAAAGGGGAATGCCAAGATGCTCATTGATTGAAATTGAAATGAAATCTGGAATCGTGTCGTATAAGTAAAAAAGTGGTTTTTTATCAATCAATGAGCATCTTGAATTTCATAGAAATTGGGCGTAATATAATCTTTACGTAAGGGCCAGCCTATCCAACTTTCAGGCATCAAGATACGTTTAAGGCGAGGATGATTCTCATAAGAAATTCCCAACATATCATAAGATTCCCGTTCCTGAAAATCAGCACTTCTCCAAATCCAGAAAACTGACGGGGTTTGAGGATTACTCCTGGGAGCAAATACTTTTATGCATACCTCTTCTGGTTTATCTATACCATACTGTATTTTCGTAAGGTGATACACACTAGCTAAAAATCCGCCTGGTGCTACATCATAGGCACACTGGGAGCGTAAATAATTGTAACCATATACATATGAAATGACAGCAATGGAATCCCAATCCTCGGTTTTTATTTGTAAAGTCTCTATTCCTCGGCAATCAAAGCCTAAAGATCTATGAATTAGCTCATGCTTATAAAGTAAAGACTTATCTTACTTCTCTTTTTTCTATTTCATATTGATCTTCTATCTTAGAAATAGAATTAGAAATAGAAAGTGAAAGTAAAGAATCTCTTATCTTATAGTAAATGAAAGAAATTCAATAATTAAGAATTACAAATTGAATTTTCAATTCAATGAAAAAAAAGAAGAAAAAGAAATAAGAAATCTAGTCTATTATTTATATGATATGAATTTATATGATATGAAAATAGAGTACTAAAAGAAAAGTACTAAAATAGCGTTTTGGAATAAACAAAATTCCTAAACCTACTCAACTCTTATCTTAGAATTTAGAATATAAGAATATAGAA